AATCTATCCCTTTTTAGTGAAAAGTTTTATTCGAATCCAACTTTTCAATTAAATTGGTTAGTATAAAATACTATCTAAAAAATCGAAAATCGAATAGTAGATAATCCGTTATGAAAGAAACGGAATACATTCTTTGAAGAATCAAGATTCGTAATCAATCCTATCTTGTTTGTTGGATTAGGTCTAACTTTCTTAACCAAACTGCAAGCATGTAACTTTACGAGATGAAATAGGGAAAGACAGAAGATAGAACTTAAAAGAAAAAGATAATTGAAGTAACTCGTCTTCGAATCAACTTTGGTTGGGGTTCGAAAAACGAATAAATAAAAATAAAGTCAATTTTTCCCTTTTTCAGGGGGACCTTCGGGAGTCGTGGAATGGTTTTCTTCTCCTCTTATTCCATATGGAATACAATGAGTTAAAATAAGAAGGAATAGGCGACGACCATTTGCTCTAAAAAGAGCATTAAATAAATCCTATTGAAAAAGAAATAATCTCAAATAGAAAGAACTTTTTTCAAATTCTATTCTTTATTTATCTTTTATTTCCAAATTCCAAAAAAATCCGATTTCATTTTTCAATGGGTTTAGATGATCTAGTTCTTAATATTATTACTTTACTTAACTGACAGATTCCACAATAAATCTCTTGATTTGGAATTAGGGACTCATGTCCCATCTGATGAATCGATTTTCTTTTGTATCTCGCTCTATCTTGTTTTTTAGTATTATCTAAAATAACCGTGAATTAGGAATTTTCCATAACTTAGGTAAGTGCTTTACCAACATATGTAGTGTAGTAAAAAAAAAATGGAATTTAACCCCTTCATGCTTACTATAACTAGTTATTTCGGTTTTCTACTGGCTGCTTTAACTATAACCCCAGCTCTATTTATTGGCTTGAACAAGATACGTCTTATTTGAAATGAATTGAATGAATAAGTCAGAAAATAAGAATCTATCTTTTGGATTCCTGATATTATAGGACCCTTTTCCACGCTAATTACCAATTCTTTTTTTGGTCATTGAGATTCGTGGATAATTTAGACTATTATTTAGAGATAGATCGTACCTCTTTTTTTATCCCCTCGAACAAATCGAAATGATTGAAGTTTTTCTATTTGGAATCGTCTTAGGCCTTATTCCTATTACTTTAGCGGGATTATTCGTGACTGCGTATTTGCAATACAGGCGTGGGGATCAGTTGGATCTTTGATTGAGTAATATTTATTTTTTGATTGACCTCCTCCAGACTAGAGAGGAGGTCAAATTGGAGTTGTAATTCGACTTTGTTTTTTTTTTTTAAGTTATTTTACTCTGTTTCGACATAAGTTTTACTCTGTTTCGACATAAGATAGATGGAATCACGCTCTGTAGGATTTGAACCTACGACATCGGGTTTTGGAGACCCGCGTTCTACCAAACTGAACTAAGAGCGCTTTCAAAAAGAAAATCCTTTTCTACTCCTAACGTGTCTCACATACGTATAGTATCCACAAATTCAAGTTATATACACTTGAATTGATCTCCCCGCTACTGCCCATAAAGAAGAGAGAAGTAATAGGTAGGGATGACAGGATTTGAACCTGTGACATTTTGTACCCAAAACAAACGCGCTACCAAGCTGCGCTACATCCCTTTTCCAAATTGTTGTACAATGCCATTGTACACAATTCCTTTCTTGTTTTCCACATCGTAATTTTCTTCTATTTCTCTATCTATATAGAACTTTCTTGTCATTTCTTGTTTTTGGTCTCATATAATCAACGAAGGGTATATATCTAAAATCCAGTTGAATTTCACCTATAAAAGAAAGATTACTATTCCTTAGTAATGTATAGGAAGAAGGGGTCATCTTTTTCTTTTATAGGGATAGGAAAATTTCGTCTATATGGTTCATTCTATATATATAGAATATTGATTTTGTTTTTTAGTTAGGAATTTCGCCTAAATAAAGAAATACAAACGATCTTGGGCAAGAGTATCTGATCATATATGTATTCCAATAAGGAAGGAGGATTTTCAATGCGGGATATAAAAACATATCTCTCTGTAGCACCCGTGCTAAGTACTCTATGGTTTGGGGCTTTAGCAGGTTTATTGATAGAAATTAATCGTTTATTCCCAGATGCTTTGTCATTCCCTTTTTTTTAATTCTAGTTATTCCTATACGAGAGATAAAATTCTTCGTGACATGACGCAAATTTTCTTTCTTTAAAAATTTGGTAAATCTCATTTTGGAAGAAAACATAAATTTAATTAAAAGCGGTATCCAAGCTAAGTCAGGCCTCACAAATTCGAGCATAGAAAGAGCCGGGCTTGCTACTTAAATGAAAGGATTTCGAAGCAAAATCCTTGCTAATTCGACAAGGATTGTATTCTTTAATTATTTCTCCATTTTTGATTCTATTGGATTTTATTCTTCTTTTTCGGATCCAATTTAGAAGAATAAAAGAACAGGTATAAGAATTAAGTTAAGTCGATCCAAAAAGGAAAGGAGGTTCATGGCCAAGGGCAAAGATGTTAGAATCAGAGTGATTTTGGAATGTATCAGTTGTGTTCGAAAGGGTACCAATAAGGAATCGATGGGGATTTCTAGATATAGTAGTCAAAAGAATCGCCACAATACACCCGGACAATTAGAATTAAGAAAATTTTGTCGTTATTGCCGCAAGCATACGACTCATAATGAAATAAAGAAATAGGAGCATCGTGTTTTTGATTTTTCTAAAGAATAGAAAAAGTAAGAATTTATTATTTACTATTTTATTTTATTATTTTTTATTATTTACTATTTTATTTTATTATTTAATATATAGAACATAGATAGAATACAAAATACAAATCCACTTTAGGTAGATATTATTTCATATGTATAAAGGTTTTTATATATATAGTATATGAATCAAATAATATATGGACCAAAGAAAGACTACTTCTTCTGGATCCAAAATTAATAAAATAAAGAAATCCATTTTTTTTTTTCAAATTTTTAAATAAGGAATAAATCATGTATATATCTAAACAACCTTTTCGTAAATCTAAGCAACCTTTTCGTAAATCCAAACAAACTTTTCAAAAATCCAAGCAACCTTTTCGTAAATTCAAACAACCTTTTCGTAAATCCAAACAACCTTTTCGTAGGCGTTCCCGAATTGGTCGGGGGGATCGAATTGATTATAGAAACATGAGCTTAATTAATCGATTTATTAGTGAACAAGGAAAAATATTATCCAGACGAATAAATAGATTAACCTTGAAACAACAACGATTAATTACTCTTGCTATAAAACAGGCTCGTATTTTATCTTTCTTACCATTTCGTAACTATGAAAATGAGAAGCAATTTCAAGCCCAGTCAATTTCAATAATTACTGGTCCTAGACACAGAAAAAATAGACATATTCCTCAATTAACACAAAAGTTCAATTCCAATCGAAATTTAAGAAACTCCAACCAGAATTTAAGAAACAACAATCGGAGCTTAAGTTCCGATTGTTGATGTTTTATTCGAAAGGATCAGACTCATATATAAATAAAGTAATCCAGTTTAGATTCTTTTGTTTGTTATAAGAAAAGAAAGAAAAATGGGAAAAAAGAAATAGTTTTTTATTTATTGCAACATGCTCGTTGATTCCTACCACTTAATCTTAATTTATTGTATTTTCCCGGAGTTCCCTCTCCGGGAATTCGGTTTTAATTATTCCTGTATATTCCTTTTTTATCCCTTTAATTAATGGTCTTTATTTTATTGGAAATCGTGTAAAGATTATTTGGATTTAATACAGCTACTTGTGCAAGCATTTTACGATTAAGAATCAATTCCTTTTTGTATAGATTGTGTATTAATTTACTATAACTATCAAATACTTTATATATCCGTGTTGCTGCGTTTATCCGAGTGATCCACAAACGACGAAAATCCCTCTTTTGCCTACCTCTATCTCGATGAGAAGAAACAAAAGCTCTTCTTACTTGTTGAGTAATCATTCGATTAAGTCTTAAATGAGCCCCTCTAAAGTTTGAGGCAAATGAACGCATTTTTGTTCGTCGTCTCCGAGCTATATATCCTCGCGGAACTCTGGTCATTGAATCAAATTAACCTTAATGAATAACTAATGATTTTTCTTCTTTTAACCGTTCTTTTTCCCATTAATAACAAAACGGATTATTCCGATATATAAAATATTAATTCCAATGGCTTTTGCTACTATAACCTTCCCAACCACGATTTTGTATTCTATCCCCTTCAGTTATTTCGCATAGAAATAACAAATTCTAACGGTACTAAAAAAACAGTGGGTTCCATCGTTTCTATGGTTCTCTTTTAAACGGTGAGGCCCTCTCTATACACCGGAGCCCTTTCTTTCATCAAAAGGTATTGTGAACTTGTATAGTTCACAGTCTTTGGCTCTACCTATCCATTATAGAGTAAATCGCTCTTTTCACAATAAATAAGAGTTATTCATACAGTGACGGTATTTAATTATGAAAGTTGGCTAAGTAGCTGACCCTTTAGTCCGTTCTTTTAAGATAAAGGAGCATAATCCTTTTCTTTTTATTACTATTTCCTCCGCTTAATCGATAACCATTTGCTACCAATGGGGGAATTGCTTCTTCCAATCTAGATGATTGGATTTGCACCAAAGGAAACCATAAATTCCATATACCGTAGAAATCTAGGAGAGAGAAGCTCTATCCTATTCATAGGTACCGATCATGGATATTTCCAAAATTGTCTTATTTGTTTGAACTCATGATCTGAACGAGTCGCACATACACCCTAGCACATGTTCCTCGACGCTGAGGACATCCCTTAAGCGCGGGCGTTTTTCTAGCATTTCGTATTGGCTGTCTTGCATTTCTAATAAGTTGTTTAACTGTTGGCATGTCGTATGTATATAGAATAAAATGGATTGGTTTAGATCGATCTTAACCTGATGATTCATCATCATGAAGTATTTCTATTTTCTAGAAAATCGCATAAAACCCAAATTTAGATTTGAAATAAATTTACAAGAAATTCAGCCACTACCAATCCTTAAACATTTCTGGAAACCACACTGGATCAGTATCGCAGTGCTCGTCAATCATTTCATCCCCTACAATATCAACAAGTCCATAAGCTTTGGCTTCGTCTGCTGACATAAAAACATCCCTTTCCATGTCTTCGGATACAACCCAAAAAGGCTTGCCTGTTCTTAGTGCATAAACCCGTGTGATCATTTCGCGAACTTTGTGTAACTCTTCCACTTCTAGTAAAAATTCTGGTGTCCTTGCCCGATAATAAGCACTAGCCGGTTGGTGAAGCATAATTCTAGCGTGAGGGAATGCTATACGTTTAGTAGGTTCTCCTCCAAGCAGAATGAAGGAGGCCATGGACGCGGCTATCCCGAGGCATATTGTATATATATCTGGTGTCACCGTTTGCATCGTATCAAAAATCGCCATTCCTGAGATTAGCCACCCGCCAGGGGAGTTTATAAACAAAAAAATATCGCTAATTCCATCTTCTATACTGAGATATACCATGAGACCTGTAATATGATTCGTGATCTCGCAACGAATCTCTTGACCTAAAAAAAGTGTCCTTTCTCGATACATAACATTGTATAAGTCAACCCAAGTCGCTTCTTCATCTCCGGGAATCCGGTAAGGTACTTTTGGAACACCAATGGGCATATTAGATTAATATTATTAGATTTAAGTAAGAAAACTACACTTTAATATGGAAACTTAAGAATGGAAGAGAAAGAAAGAATCCGCAGTTTATTATCTTCATTTTTTTCTTATTCTATAAGAATACTATAGATTCTATTAATACATAGATTGAAATAATACATAGATTGAAAAATTATACATATTAAGGAAGATAAGACAGATTGAATAAAGAAAAAGGAATCTGTGATTCGAATGATAAACAAAGAGGGATTAGGGATCTATTCTTCGTTTTTCAAAATAGCCCAAGCTACCCATTGCATATTGGCACTTATCGAGTATAGAATAGATCTGCTTCTCTTTCTTCTTACAAACAGAATTGGCTTCTTATTTTTAATGGAATGAAATAAATATTCACGCTTTCTGACACAGAATCCCCTAGAAGGGTTAGGTACATAGGATATGGATAGTCTTTTCCAATGCGATAAAATAAAATGACATCGTGTCTATTTTTCTTTGCTAAAGGGGTATTTCCATGGGTTTGCCTTGGTATCGTGTTCATACTGTCGTATTGAATGATCCGGGTCGATTGCTTTCGGTGCATATAATGCATACAGCTCTAGTTTCTGGTTGGGCTGGCTCGATGGCTTTATACGAATTAGCGGTTTTTGATCCCTCTGATCCTGTTCTGGATCCAATGTGGAGACAAGGTATGTTCGTCATCCCCTTCATGACTCGTTTAGGAATAACCAATTCGTGGGGTGGTTGGAGTATTTCAGGAGGAACTATAACGAATCCGGGTATTTGGAGTTATGAAGGTGTGGCAGGTGCGCATATTGTGTTTTCTGGCTTGTGTTTCTTGGCAGCTATCTGGCATTGGGTATATTGGGACCTAGAAATATTCTGTGATGAGCGGACGGGAAAACCTTCTTTAGATTTGCCCAAGATCTTTGGAATTCATTTATTTCTTGCAGGGGTGGCTTGTTTTGGCTTTGGTGCATTTCATGTAACCGGTTTGTATGGTCCTGGGATATGGGTGTCCGATCCTTATGGACTAACAGGAAAAGTACAAGCTGTAAATCCTGCGTGGGGTGCAGAAGGTTTTGATCCTTTCGTTCCGGGGGGAATAGCTTCGCATCATATTGCTGCGGGTACACTGGGCATATTAGCGGGCCTATTCCATCTTAGTGTCCGTCCGCCTCAACGTCTATACAAAGGATTACGTATGGGCAATATTGAAACTGTACTTTCCAGTAGTATCGCTGCTGTTTTTTTTGCAGCTTTCGTAGTTGCTGGAACTATGTGGTATGGATCGGCAACTACCCCAATCGAATTATTTGGACCTACTCGTTATCAGTGGGATCAGGGATACTTTCAGCAAGAAATATATCGAAGAGTTAGCGATGGGTTAGCCGAAAATCTTAGTTTATCAGAAGCTTGGTCTAAAATTCCCGAAAAATTAGCTTTTTATGATTATATTGGTAATAATCCGGCAAAGGGGGGATTATTCAGAGCAGGCTCAATGGACAATGGGGATGGAATAGCTGTTGGATGGTTAGGACATCCCGTCTTTAGAGATAAAGAAGGGCGCGAGCTTTTTGTACGTCGTATGCCTACTTTTTTTGAAACATTTCCAGTAGTTTTGGTAGATGAAGAGGGAATTGTGAGAGCGGACGTTCCTTTTAGAAGAGCAGAATCCAAATATAGCGTTGAACAAGTAGGCGTAACGGTGGAGTTCTATGGTGGCGAACTTAATGGAGTAAGTTATTCTGATCCTGCTACTGTAAAAAAATACGCGAGGCGTGCCCAATTAGGAGAAATTTTTGAATTAGATCGAGCTACTTTGAAATCAGATGGTGTTTTTCGCAGCAGTCCAAGGGGTTGGTTCACTTTTGGTCATGCTACCTTTGCTTTGCTCTTCTTTTTCGGACACATTTGGCATGGCGCTCGAACCTTGTTCCGAGATGTTTTTGCTGGTATTGATCCAGACTTGGATGCTCAAGTGGAATTTGGAACATTCCAAAAAGTTGGGGATCCAACTACAAGGAGACAGACAATCTGATACCACATTGCTACGGTATCTTTCGCCTCTCTTTTTTGATTTGATATGGGAAACATCTCCGGTCCTTTCTTTGACTCTTTTTTTATATGGGAAATGATCCCAAATGACAAGTGAATAGGTGTGGAAGTTATAATTGTAAATAAACCACGATCGAATCTATGGAAGCATTGGTTTATACGTTCCTTTTAGTTTCGACTTTAGGGATCATTTTTTTCGCTATCTTCTTCCGAGAACCACCTAAGGTTCCGACTAAAAAATGAAATAATTTAATTGAAGTAAGAAGTCTCCCGGCTGGGAGACTTCTTACTTCAATTAGTCCCCATGTTCTTCGAATGGATCTCTTAATTGTTGAGAGGGTTGCCCAAACGCGGTATATAAGGCATACCCAGTAAAGCTTACAAGTAAACCAGATATGGAGATGGCGACTAAAGTTGCTGTTTCCATTTTTATAGAATTTCAAGATTACAATGGATCTATGATAAAGATCGTGTATTTACAACTACAACGGAATAGTATACAAAGTCAACACCAATGATTAAATAGAATTTATGGCTACACAAACCGTTGAAGATAGTTCTAGACCTAGGCCAAAACGAACTGGCGCAGGTAGTTTATTGAAACCCTTGAATTCAGAATATGGGAAAGTCGCTCCGGGTTGGGGGACTACTCCTTTTATGGGGGTTGCAATGGCTTTATTCGCGATATTCTTATCTATCATTTTAGAAATTTATAATTCTTCTGTTTTATTGGACGGAATTTTAATGAATTAGGTTTCTACTAACTAAAACTATGAAGTCATAGTTTTTCTTTTTCCATCCAAAAAGAGTCTTTCTGCTTTAAGCTCCACATTTCTAGACATTCTGGTAGTTCGACCGTGGATTTTTTTGTTTTGGTATCTCTGGAATATGAGTGTGTGACTTGTTAGAATGGATCCTATTGATAATACATAGAAAAGGCCTGTTCTCTCTATCAAGATGATTCTAATTCGTCGGATATTATTTATTCTAGTATCTGGAACACGAAATACATAGAGTGGATCAAGAAAAAAAAATGGAACTATGATTCATACTCACTATTTAGACCTCGCAACCAGACTGAAAAAAAAAATTCAAGTAGTTCTTAATAAAAAAAGAACTTTTCTTCTTTCCAATTTTGTTTGCCCAAAAGACAACTTTTTTTTTCTCTCGATTTTGTCGAGTCATTACACCAATTCAATAAATGATCATCAAGCGGTTTTTATTCGAAGAACCCTTGCCTTTTGTTTAGCTTGAGACTCAATCATCGTGGCTCTAGTATGAATCTAAGGTTTTAATTGAACTGATTCATAGGATCGCAACAAGATAATTTCTATTAGAAAACCACTATAAATTTTTATTTTTTTATATTTTTTTACTAGTTAAATAAATAAAATAAATAAAAAATGGGGAAGAGAAAAGTCAAGAGGCCTCTAATGATCAACATAAGGGAAAGAAAGACAGATGAGCCAACTTGAGATTTTTTGGCATTATCATCACAAAGAAGAAATTCTGGATTTTTCTTATTTAATATCTTCAAGGCAAATTGATCCAATCCTGCGGCTGATGAAGTTTTGAACCTTTTTTTTCTAATATCCGTTGAAAATTTGTGTGTTTCTGCTTGAGCCGTACGAGATGAAATTTTCATATACGGTTCTCGGAGGGGGAGTCGAGCTAGTTACCTATCTCAATAAAGTATATGATTGGTTTGAAGAACGTCTTGAGATTCAGGCAATTGCAGATGATATAACGAGTAAATATGTTCCTCCTCATGTCAACATATTTTATTGTTTAGGGGGAATTACACTTACTTGTTTTTTAGTACAAGTTGCTACTGGTTTTGCTATGACTTTTTACTACCGACCAACCGTTACAGAAGCTTTTTCCTCCGTTCAATATATAATGACGGAGGCCAACTTTGGTTGGTTAATCCGATCAGTTCATCGATGGTCAGCAAGTATGATGGTTCTAATGATGATCCTGCACGTATTTCGTGTGTATCTCACAGGTGGATTTAAAAAACCCCGTGAATTAACTTGGGTCACTGGTGTGGTTTTAGCTGTATTGACTGCATCATTTGGTGTAACTGGTTATTCTTTACCTTGGGATCAAATCGGTTATTGGGCAGTCAAAATTGTGACAGGTGTACCCGAAGCGATTCCGGTAATAGGATCCCCTTTAGTGGAGTTATTACGTGGAAGTGCTAGTGTGGGGCAATCCACTTTGACTCGTTTTTATAGTTTACATACCTTTGTACTGCCTCTGCTTACTGCTGTATTTATGTTAATGCACTTTCCAATGATACGTAAGCAAGGTATTTCTGGTCCTTTATAGGCAAGGCATATCATAGAAAATTCGAATTCTCAGATATCATATCGGGTAGGTCGTGGTATTTCATTGCTACAAACATGGGTTATTGTAAAATAAGACATGTCATTTGGATACTTCTCTTCAACTTTGAAGTATACAAATATCCTTAAGTATTTTGATACAAATAGTTGAAGTTAATTTTACGAAAGAAAATAAGGCGGATTATGGGAGTGTGTGACTTGAATTATTGATTTGGCCATGCAGATAGAGAATTGGATCTGCCGCATTAGAATTCACGACCAAAGGTGTCTCCGCATCCAATCAATACGTAAGTCCCCTATCTAGGAAGGATAGGCTGGTTCATTCGAGGAGAATATTTTCTATGATCATACCCCAACCATGTCATCCATGAAGAGGCTCCGTAAGATCCCGTAGAGTATAAATGGAATAAGTCATGTGATATGATCCAATTCTATATTTATTACACTTACTTTTTATTATAGTATGGAAATGCATTCATTTTCTTTGCATCGATTTCGATCCACAATATTATCGGAGTAAAAGAAGGGATCTAAGGAAGAAAGTAGGCTAAACTTTTTAATTTTTTATTAGTAACAAGTAAATACTTTGTTTGGGCGTAAGAAACTTGCGATATTGAGGGGATAAACACCAACTAATCAAGAGACAATCCACAAAGCAATTGATCATGATCAAATTTGTAAGCCCACTTGGATATTGAGCATTTACGCATAAGAATAGGATTCTTTTCAATGAGTAGTTATAGGCGGAACTTCGGAAAAGATAACCTGATAAAGCTTTTCTTACCTTGATTCATTGAGTCATTATATAACCTATTCTATTGTGGATCCTCCACGGTCTTATTTCTTTCATTCTTGCTCGAGCCGGATGATGAAAAATTCTCATGTCCGGTTCCTTTGGGGGATGGATCCTAAAGAATTCACCTATCCCAATAACAAAGAAACCTGACTTAAATGATCCTGTATTAAGAGCAAAATTAGCTAAAGGGATGGGACATAATTATTATGGGGAACCCGCATGGCCCAACGATCTTTTATACATTTTTCCAGTAGTAATTCTAGGTACTATTGCATGTAATGTAGGTTTAGCGGTTCTCGAGCCGTCAATGATTGGTGAACCGGCGGATCCGTTTGCAACTCCTCTGGAAATATTACCCGAGTGGTACTTCTTTCCCGTATTTCAAATACTTCGTACAGTACCCAATAAGTTATTGGGCGTTCTCTTAATGGTTTCTGTGCCAACAGGCTTATTAACAGTACCCTTTCTCGAGAATGTCAATAAATTCCAAAATCCATTTCGTCGCCCAGTAGCTACGACCGTTTTTTTAATCGGTACTGTAGTAGCTCTTTGGTTAGGTATTGGAGCAACATTACCCATTGATAAATCCTTAACTTTAGGGCTTTTTTAGGGATTTTTTAGGTTGATTCATTCAACCCTGGAGTCCCCTGCATAGGTATCTAGGAAATAGTTACTTCCAAGTGAATCTTCCCTAGATACCTAAAATCTATTTTATTATGATCCATTTCGCGAAAATATAGATTGTGCCAAAGATCCAAAATTGTTTTCTTTTTTCTTTTTATTCTAACTCGAAAAAGAAAAAATTGTAATGGATTTAAAGCGAGAACTTGTTCTTAGGTAAATTAATTGGGAGATGCTTCTCTAGAGTGGCCCATATAAGTTTTCCATCTTCCATACGAAAGCTGTCAATTCTCATAAGATCTTCTTCAGTCTTACTCAAAAGGTCCAATAGTGTATGTATATTGGCCCTTTTGAGACAATTATACGTTCTAGAAGGCAATTCTAATTGATCAATAAAAATACAATTCAATGGAATTCCTTTTTTGTTTTTCTTTAAATTACTGAATCTTTTTTGAAAGGTTAAAAGAGGTGGAGTAAACCTGGTTTGATTTTCTTCGAAACTAGCGCCTTCTTCCTCTGCGTGTAGAAAAGGAAGAAATAAATCAATCAAATTACGAGAAGCTTCATAAAGCGCTTCTTTAGGGGTTAAACTTCCATTCGTCCATATTTCGAGAAAAAGTATCTCGTGTTTTTCATTCCCATTCCCACAAGAAAAAATACTATAATTCACATTTCGAACAGGCATGGATACAGCATCTATAGGATAACTTCCATCTTGAGAGTTTTTTCTGAGTTCCGTATGATATCCGCGATCTCTCTTGATCTGTAACTCAATATAGAAATCAATGGGGTCTCTCAAGGTAGCTATAGGTTGTGTCGTATCAACGATTTCTACGGAAGGTGGTAAGATTATATCTTGAGCGGTTATGTATCTAGGACCTTTGACGCAAATTGATGCGTCTCTAACTCCATAGAGATTACTTCTCAATACAATTTCTTTCAAATTTAGTAAAATTTCTTGTATGGATTCTTCAATACCTACTATTGTAGAATATTCGTGTGGCACGTTCCAAAATTTAGCGCGTGTGATACATGTTCCTTCTATTTCTCCAAGTAAAGCTCTTCGCAAGGCAATACCGACAGTATCCGCTTGCCCTTTTCTAAGTGGGGACAGAATGAAACGACCATAATAAAGACGCTTACTATCTACTCTTGATTCAACACACTTCCACTGTAGTGTTTGGGTGGATCCTGTTACCTCCTCTCGAACCATAATAGATTAGTATTCATTTGATCATTGAATCGTTTATTTCTCTTGAAAGCGGTTTAATTCTTTTACAGACGTCTTTTTTTAGGAGGTCGACATCCATTATGTGGCATAGGTGTTACATCGCGTATACAACTTAACCGTACACCACTTTTAGCAATGGCTCGTAATGCGGCATCTCTTCCGCTACCAGCCCCTTTTACCATAACTTCTGCTCGTTGCAAACCCACTGTACGAATAGCATCTACTGCTGTTCTTTGACCGGCATAGGGTGATGCTTTTCTTGAGCTTTTGAATCCACAAGTACCTGCGGAGGACCAGAAAACCACCCGACCTTGTGGGTCTGTAACAGTTATAATGGTATTGTTGAAACTGGCTTGAACATGAATAACCCCTTTTGTTATTCTACGTGCACTCTTCCGTAAACTAAAACGGGCATTCCTACGCAAACCAATACGCGCTTTCTTACGTGAACCTATTTTTGGTATAGCTTTTGTCATATTTTATTATCTCATAAATATGAGTTAGAAATAACAAAAAGAAAAAAAGATACAAAGATATCCGTTTCAGGGTTAAATATATCCTTTACTTTCATTTTTTGATTGGGAATTTGGGCATTTCTGTGGGTACTTTTTTCCTTTTTAGAAAGGAAAGCTCCTTTTTCGAAAGATTACCCCTGTCTTTGTTTATGCTTCGGATTGGAACAAATGACTCTAATTCGCCCACGCCTACGAATCAGTCGACATTTTGTACAAATTTTACGAACGGAAGCTCTTATTTTCATATTTAGGTATTCCTTTCTTAAACTATGAATCCACTCTTTGGGAAAAAATAAGCCTCTTCATTTAAATTTTGAAATTTGGAATTTATTATCCTAGAAAAACCTAATCTTTGGTATCCTTCAAATCTTCAGTATCCTTCGAGTCTTCGATACGCTTCGAATCCTTATGGGGAAGTCTATAAATTATACGCCCCTTGCTTGAATCATAACGACTTACTTCAATTTTGACCCTATCCCCCATCAGTATTCGTATAGAACTGGACCGAATTTTTCCTGAAATATAGCCCAGGATGATGGTGTCATTCTCTAAGCGAACTCGGAACATTCCGTTGGGTAGGGCTTCCGTAACTAAACCTTCGAAAGTAACTTTTGCTTCTCTCGGGTTTTTTTTTTCTCTCCTATTTTTTTTTTCTGTCATATTTTTTTCTCCTATTTTTCTATTTGCATTTTCAAAATAGGAAGTTCGAGATAGAATTTTGGTACTATAGGGGGAGCCATTACCATATATAACATAAGACTTCTCCCCCAATTCTGTTTAGTCGAGCTTCTCGATCTGTCATTATACCTTGAGAAGTAGAAAGAATAGCAATTCCCATTCCGCCCAAAACCTTAGGAATTCCTTGATAGTTAGCATAAATTCGTAAGCCGGGCCGGCTGATACGCTTTAAAAAGGTTCTAGTTCTATATATTCCCTTTCTAGTCCTTCTCTTTTGATGTCGCAAAGTTAAGACCAAGAAATATCTGTTACTTTCTTGATGTTTCCGAACACTTTCAATAAAACCCTCTCGTAGAAGTATTTTAACAATGTTTTCGGTAATATTTGTAGATACTACTCGAACAGTTCCTTTTTTACTCATGTCTGCGTTTCTTATAGAGGTTAGTAAATCAGCAATAGTGTCCTTGCCCATAAGACTCTAATTCTAGGTTCCTCCTAATTTTTAGATAATCAACATGTTTTCCCTTTTCTTTTTATTTTGGATTTTAAAGCATATACGTAAAACACAATCTACTAATTTTTTCTTTGATCTATATCTCATCTACTAGTATTTATAATACTTCAGGAGCTAATGAAACTATTTTAGTAAAATTCAATTCTCTCAATTCCTCGGCAATCGCGCCAAAAACTCTAGTTCCTTTTGGATTTCCTTTTTGATCAATGACAACTGCTGCATTGTCATCATAGCGTATTATTATACCGTCTTCACATTTGAATTCTTTACATGTACGTACAATTACAGCTCGAATTACTTCGGATCTTTCTAGAGGCATTTGGGGCACTGCGTCTTTGATTACAGCAACAATAACATCACCAATACGAGCATATCGCTGATTACCAGCAGCTCCTATGACTCGAATACACATCAATTTTCGAGCTCCACTGTTATCCGCTACATTTAAAAGGGTCTGAGGTTGAATCATATTATTTGGATTTCAATTTGTTATTTCACTTCAAAGGAATGAAAGATATATTGTCTCTCCAGAAGGAAAACCTGGGGGTTTTTATCTTCAATACTCCTTTTTTTTTTGGGGGGGGTCTAGATCTCTAATCTAAGAAATTGGCTTCGTATGGGCATTTTACTGGCAGCTATGGAGATAGCTGCTCTAGCTATAGTTTCAGATACTCCGCTCATTTCATAAAGTATTCGACCTGGTTTAACAACAGCTACCCAATATTCGGGGGATCCCTTTCCTGAGCCCATACGTGTTTCTGTGGGTCTTAGTGTAACCGGTTTGTCGGGAAATATACGTACCCATAGTTTTCCACCACGACGTGCATATCGTGTCATTGCTCTTCGTCCTGCTTCTATCTGTCTCGCTGTAATCCAAGCGGGTTCAAGTACTTGAAGAGCATATCTACCAAAACAAATACGATTGCCTCGGCAGGATTTTCCCTTCATTCTTCCTCTATGTTGTTTACGAAATCTAGTTCTTTTGGGGTTATAGTCGATGGTTTTTTTTTAGTTCCATCTCTACTGCAAAACTGGACATGAGAGTTTCTTCTCATCCAGCTCCTCGCGAAAGCGTGCAAATTTCTCTAATTCCATAATATTTTAAAATATTACAGATAGATACACATCAATATATAATAGAATACGTTTTTTTTATTTTCCATTTCTTAAAATAGAAAAATATATAGTCAAGAAAGAAGATCTAGAATATATCCAAATTCTATATTTGTAGATAATGTAATCGTTCTTTTTTATAAGGAATATCCTTATTTTTACCCTTATTGAATCATAGTAAAGTATTCTAATCCAATAAAGTTTCGCGGGCGAATATTTACTCTTTCTTGTCTTATTTGTTAATTTATAACCTTATCAAATAAAGCAATTTTTTTGGTTTGTTCCGCCATCCCGCCCAATGAAGTATTAGGATTCTTTTCAATAAAATCAATCCTATGCAGTCATAGGTTTTGTCGTTCCCACAGCTTCTCCTTTAATGGTTAGGTTTGAATCCTGCAACGGAGCTTCCAAACTTTCCGAGTTAATTTTCTTAGTTTTATTAACCTGGGCTGCTCTTTATTATTCCTTAAAATTTTTATTTATTGTTTCACAAAATTACGATTTTTAATTCTCTCTTATTTTTATTATTTTATTATATTGATGCTTTATCACATTGCCTTTTATGATGTAATTCATAGACCATACACATTGGAATCTTATATCTTTCTTATTCTTCTTCCTTCTATCTATCATCCCTCCTTTTATCCACATCCCTTTAGTTTTGTTTCACAACCTAGAATCCGGTTTCTTTTTTAGAGAAAAAAATGCAGTTGCTACAACTATATGATAGATCTACTCATTTATGATAGATGTATTTATTCACATAGTGACTGTTTCTTTGTTAGGATCTCGACAATACGAAGCAATAGGTTGGTTATTAGTTAATTTTCTATAATTACTAAGTTTTTTCTATTTTTAGTAGGGTTCGCTCAATTTTTTTTTTGAGTTTCCATTTTTGACCCTAAAGAAAAAACTAACGAGTCACACACTAAGCATAGCAATTATATTAAAAGATTTATCAATTTTCATTAAATCTTATAGAAAGAGGTATGATTTCTTCTTTTTTCTGGGATTTTTGGAAAAATAAGGTTCTTGTCTTTTTTATTCTATCACTGGCCAGAATGAGAAGACAAGGTTAGTTATTCTTCTTCTACAAATATCCAAATTTTTACACCTAATACTCCATAGATAGTTCGAATTGGATAGCAGCAATAATCAATTTTAGCGCGAATTGTTTGGAGGGGAAGTCTACCCTTTTTGATGCATTCAGCACGTGCAATTTCTTTCCCTCCTAGACGGCCTGCTATTTTGATTTTTACTCCCTTTATATCTGCTTTTTTAGTTAATTCAATGGCTTTTTTCATTGCCTTTCGGAATGAAACTCTATTTTTTAATTGGAAAGCTATATATTCTGCAAGAATGTTAGGTTGTCTATAAGGTTCTTTAACTTTTTCAATAGCAATATTAAGTCTCTGGTTTACAGAATTCACTTCCTTTTGGATATCTTTCTCTAATTCTTCGATTGCTCCTTTTTTCTTTAATAAATTTGGGAATCCAATATGGATTATAACGTGAATTGTATCGATTTCTTTTTGAATTTCTATATGTGTGATTACTTCGGAACTTGGGTCTGATTCTATTTTTCTATTCGAGCTTTTTTTCCTATTCTTTTGTATATAGTTCTTGATACAATTCCGTATTTTTTTATCTTCTTGTAGACCTTCAGAATAATTTTTTGGTTGTGCGAACCAAAAGGAATGGTGATTTTGGGTTGTACCAAGTCTGAAACCGAGTGGATTTATTTTTTGTCCCATATTTTTCTATTCTATTTTTTTTTTTTTTACTGGGAATCGAAATCTTAGGTTGATCTAAAAGTTATTTAGATTTCTTCACTATATTTAGTACAATTGTTATATGACACATGGTTTTTTTTATAGGATAACCACGTCCTCGAGCCCGAGGTCTGAATTTTTTCATAATAGTACTCCTACTCACTTCGGCTTTTGTTATGAATAAATTAGCTTTGTCGAAATCCCTATAATGAGTAGCATTTGCTGCTGCCGAATAAACCAACTTTAAGATGGGATAAGATGCTCGATAAGGCATGAGGTTCAGTATCATAACGGTTTCCTCGTAGTAACGCCAACGAATCTCATCAAGAACTCTTTGTGCTTTAAAAACAGACATATGTATGCGTTTTTGTGCTTTGAAAACCCGTTCAAACTTAAGTAGACGATCGGTTGGAACTTTTCTTGCGAGTTTCCGTAGCCCGTTCTTCTTCTTCTTTATCCTAGGGATATACTTTACCAATTTGAAACTTGTCATAAATAAGGTTATTCCCCGCCTACCTTTACTTTATTTACTTTATTTGAATTTCTTTGTTTATTCTGAATCTTTCTATTCTGAATTCAGTTAACGACGAGATTTAGTATCCTTTCTTGCACTTTCATAACTCGTGAAATGCCGAGTAGGCACGAATTCCCCCAATTTACGACCTACCATAGGATTTGTTATGTAAATAGGTATATGTTCCTTTCCATTATGAATCGCGATTGTATGGCCAACCATTGCGGGTAGAATGCTAGATGCCCGGGACCACGTTACTATTGTTTCTTTCTCCTCCTTCATATTGACCTTTTCGATTTTTGTCAATAAATGACGAGCTACAAAAGGATTCGTTTTTTTTCGTGTCACAGCTGATTACTCCTTTTTTTTCATTTTAAAGAGTGGCATCCTATGTCCACTATCTCGATCGAGGTATGGAGGTCAGAATAAATAGAATAATGATGAGTGGAAAAAAGAGAAAATCCTTTAGCTGGATAAGGGGCGGATGTAGCCAAGTGGATCAAGGCAGTGGATTGTGAATCCACCATGCGCGGGTTCAATTCCCGTCGTTCGCCCATCGCATTATTGCAATGCAATTTTCCATATTCCTAGTTACGTATTTACTTACGGCGACGAAGAATAAAACTATCACTATATTTTTTCCTTTTCCTAGTTCTTCTTCCAAGCGCAGGATAACCCCAAGGGGTTGTGGGTTTTTTTCTACCAATGGGGGCTTTCCCTTCACCGCCACCATGGGGGTGGTCCACAGGGTTCATAACTACCCCTCTTACTACGGGGCGTTTACCTAGCCAACACTTAGATCCGGCTCTACCCAAACTTTTTTGGTTCACCCCAACATTACCCACTTGTCCGACTGTTGCTAAGCAGTTTTGGGATACCAAACGGACCTCCCCAGATGGTAATCTTAAAGTGGCCAATTTACCCTCTTTTGCAATCAGTTTCGCTACAGCACCTGCTGCTCTAGCTAATTGCCCACCCCTTCCACGTGTGATTTCTATGTTATGTATGGCCGTGCCTAAGGGCATATCGGTTGAAGTAGATTCTTCTTTTTTCTCAAAAAACCCCTTCCCAAACTGTACAAGCTTCTTGCAAAGCATACGGCTTTCTAGATGTATATGACGCTCTCTAGACAGATTGATCTTATATGAATCGTATGATGAAGTACCACATGAGTGGATATATAGAAAAGGAATCCAAATCTGCCGAATCGCTCATGTTATGATCTTCTACATCCTAGGTCTCTGCGTTCCGTCATCTGGCTTATGTTCTTCATGTAGCATTCAGATCGAATGACTCTATGAAATTACGTTGATACTTCCACATATTATGGGTAACGTAGGAGACATCCCTATTTTCACCCGGGGGTCTTAATTACCACTGCTTAGCTTTCAATTCGCCTCTGACCATCAAATTAAATGTGAATAACCCGTCCTCCTCTCTTTGAAACAAGGGGCGCTTCCGGTTCTGTGCGTGCTTCAAACAATTTTGTCTTCTCCATATTACCATATCTCTAGAGTCAATAATTTTCTATGAGGAACTACTGAACTCAATCACTTGCTGCCGTTACTCAACAGTTTTCTGTTGAGGTCTATCCCGTAGAGGTAGTCAAATTGGATCAGTGATCGATTTCTAGGTTTCGTCGTAAACCTAATTGGTTACTTCCAATTACGTAAATCAATAGTTCAAACCGCACTCAAAGGTAGGGCATTTCCCATTGATATAGGAACTTTTGTACCAGAAACAATAGTATCTCCAATTATAGCCCCTCTGGGGTGTAAAATATATCTCTTCTCACCATCCCCATAGTGTATGAGACAAATGTATGCATTTCGATTAGGGTCGTATTCTATGGTTACGATTCTACCAGATATGTCTTTTTGATTCCGTCGAAAATCGATTTTACGGTATAGGCGCTTATGACCTCCCCCTCTATGCCTTGCGGTAATGATTCCTCTGGCATTACGACCTTTACCACAACGGTGCCGTCCATGGATCAATTTATTTCGTGGATTGGATTTCACTTGCCTGTCTACGGTTCCCTTGCGTGTGCTCGGGATAGGTGTTTTGTATAAATGTTTCGCCGTATTATTAAGTATTCTCCTTTAGTTCTTTTCTCTATCTAGAAGTGGAATAGAATAACCCGGTTGAAGGGTAATGATCATACGTCTGTAATGCATTGTATGTCCCAGAATAGGTCCCATTCTTCTACCCTTTCCGGGTAGTCGATGGCTATTCACAGCTACTACCTTAACACCAAAGAAGAGCTCGACCCAATGCTTTATTTCTGTCTTAGTGAATCCCGATTCGACATTAAAAGTATATTGATTCTTTCCCAATAAACGAAGACTTTTTTCTGTAAATACTGCGTATTTGATTCCATCCATAAATCGACTTTCCCTCCTATGCTCTGAGTTCCAGTATCGATAAGAATTCGAGTTCTTATTGTTCTTATGTTATGGTATGAATATACCATACCAATTCGTTATGTATGGATGATGGATGAGATTCCATGGATAGAGAGCCAGTTCCAATAGACTTATGGAACGTTCCCGTTCGCGTGCATCCAGCAGGAATTGAACCCGCAAATTTACCAATTATGAGTTGGGCGCTTTAACCATTCAGCCATGGATGCTTAACAGGGATCATCGTACATCGTAAATAACCAATTTTCATATAGAAAGACATATCATAGAAAAATGAAATCAAAATATTCGGAGATGGCAAATATTCGGAGATGACTATGAAAACACCTCTCTGGATCCTCGAATTGAAAGAGAGATTGAGAGGGATCAAGAATCCTAATTCTCGCTATTTGGAATGGATCCAATTCTATTGAGTCTGACTCATAGTGATCATTTCTCTTTAGCAAAGAAGGACCTTGGTTATCAAAGGATTGAACAACCGGGATCCATTTACTTATGATACCTACTTGACATTGCTAACAAGGATCTAATGAATTATGAGTTTAATAGATCCTCTTTAGCAGAAAGACGTATATTCCTTGCTCATTATCAGACAATCACTTATTCCCAAACCTCGTGTGGGGTTAATCGTTTTCATTTACCATCTCATGGAAAACCCTTTTTGTTCCGCTTAGCCCTATCGGGTATTTTAGTGATAGGTTCTATAGGAACTGGACGATCCTATTTGGTCAAATACCTAACGAAAAATTCCTATTTTCCTTTCATTAAGGTACGAGGGCTTCTTATTCCACAAGAACGAAAGCACCTTTTCATTCTTTCATATACTAGGGGTTTTTACTTGGAAAAGACAATGTTCCATACTAAAGGATTTGCCACGAGTTCCAGTGCATTAGATCTTGTAGCACTTAGCAACGGGGCCCTATCCGTTAGTATTCCACATAAGAAATCCATTATAGAAACTAATACAATTAGATTAGCTCTTCATAGACAAACTTGGGGTTTGCGAGCCAAGATAAGACCGGCTCAGGATCATGGGACCCTTTTCTATCAGATAGGAGGGGATCTTGTACAAAATAGACTTCTAAGTAATAACCCCATAGATCCTATATCTATCTATATAAAGAGGCAATCGTGTCAGGAAGCGGGTTTTTCTTTGGCCAAACGGTACTTCGAACTTGGAACGAGCATGAGGAGATTAACGAGACTTCTTTCTCTTTTGAGTTTTTCTGGCGGACCGGTCGCGCAAGATCTTTGGTCTTCCCCCGGAACCGATGAAAAAGTGGGTCGCTTCTTATGGACTCACTCAGAATGATTCTTCTCTATCTATAGTTCATGGCCTATTAGAAGTAGAAGGTGCTCTGGTGCAATCCTTACCGACAGAAAAAGATTGCAGTCGGGTTGATAATAATCGAGTGCCATTACTTCGTCGGTCCGAACCAAGGAATCCGTTAGAAATGTTTTGAAATGGATATTGTTCTCTCTTTGATCAGGGATTGCTATATGAAATGGGTAAGTCACCAATCCCTTTGACAAATCGGGTGTCATATTAGATATCATATTCTATATATAGAAATATCGTAGAATAGACATATAGAATTTTTGGTTGGGAAATTCGAATGAATCATTGAGTGAAAAAGGAGCAAAGAATGACAAAAGACGAGACTCTACTAGTCTTCACTCTTGCGGTTTCCTCGGTTTCTGTTTTCTTATTCGGGATCTTGCTTTTCATGGTTCTCATCTCTGCAACTCGCGATTTTCGCGAGAGAACCAAATCCAAGTTGGTGAAGATCATGATTTGGGCTAGCATAGTAGTTATTACCTTTGCAATTGCGGTTCGAATCTATCCGATCTTTATCTTTTTGCTCAAAGAACGAATAAAACCCCTTGTCGAAGCCCTTTATGATAAGCTTCCCTGGATCTGGGAAGTTTCTCTTTCACGGTATTGGGATCGTTTGATCGATTTCCTTGATCGCTACTTATGGGCGTGCGCTCAAAGGATACAAACAGGGATTCGCAAACAAAAAGGGGAATTCGTAGTCACTTTTTCCTGTCGCGTAAAAAAAAAGGCTTTACGCGAGAGCAATAGAGGTTGGGATACATCTATCTCTTCTGAGCAACCTCTTTCTTTTGGATTCTTAAGACCACCCTTGCAGTAGGATACCGTCTGCTTTAGGTTCTTTATTATCTCCTTCGAGGGGTTTTTAGGATCGTTCAGGCTATATTTAGTCTATTTTGGCTT